ACCCGCTTTGGTATCTTTTTGAACAAAAATGGTAATATTGTTCCTCCATTGATCAAGAATTTCGGTCTTTGGGAAGTATCATGATCATCCAATAAGAAGGGTTTCAATTTCTTCAAATGAACGATTTGAACACCTATGGATTCTAACAACTGATTGTAGAGTTGATCATTCGGACCTTTCAATTCATAGATGTGGATCTCGGACCTATGAATGGGGATATTCCCGATACTCACAAAGAAAAAGAGAAGTGACTTGGACAAAAAGAGAAGTGACTTGGACAAAAAGAAACGAAGTGGCTTATACAAATCTTCTTTGTCGATAGCCTCGGACCAATCAATCGAATATTGATTAATACGTAATCGATCGAACACTACTTGCACTACTTGAAAAGGATTCTTCTGTTCAGAAACGAAATGTTCCAAATGTTCCTGGAAATTCTTGCTCCCATTGGACCATTTGTATCTATATGCATCAGGATCCCGATTCATGGATCTCTCAGTTCGAGAAATAAGAGGATCAAACCATTTCTTCTGACTCTTTTTCAAATTCGATAAATGTTGGTTGATCGTATATTTCATTATAGTTATATGATTCAGAGTATCATTTCCTATCTGATCCCTTTGAATTCCATATTCGAAGTTGCGATCGGATCTATTCATTAAAAAGAATCGATTCGATACATTTCTTATGTACCCATAGGTGCTATATTGGATTTGAATCAGATTTCGGATCAATCTATATTGATTGACTGCCTCCATTATGTTGTTGCTAGCAAATACCGCTGTTTTTAGTTTGGGATCTTCCAACTCATTCCCGCAGTAGATCCGGACCAATTTTTTTCTGATCCTTCGAGAAAAAGATTCATTCTCCTCATAAAAAAGAGGAGGTAGAACCAATAAAGATTTCTTTTTCGATTCATCTCTGGAGTTGAATACCTCATTCAAGAATTTTTTTTGATCCAACCCGTAGGAATCAATAGAAAAGGCAAATCCCCTACGAAACACCAGATCCGGCTCGGTTATTGATAGAGTGAATAGATCCGCCATTTCTGGGAATCTCTCTTCTGATTCAAAAAAATCGTGGCGTAACGCGTATCCCCCTTTGTTCCGGTCATGGAATAGATGAAAGAAATCAAAAAATGGATTTTTGTTCAAGAATGAAATCTTATTGGAGCTGTCCATATCCGGTTCATCCTTCGGAACCAGATCCGGGATGTGATATGGTTCCGAAGGATGAATTGAGACGGTATCTTGTAAATACGTAATTATCTTGAATATATCAACCATTTCTTTATTTTCCGCTCGCCTGGAAGGGACAAAAGAAACATCTTGTTTTTTCTTCAACAATTTATGATCTCTAGTGGACCTCTCAGTAGGATTCGAACCCAGATGAAGTTCTGACCATCTGTCAGAGAAAAAAGAACGAATGGATCTTGTAGGATTCCCAAGAAATTCTTCGATTTCTTCCGGAAGCAGATGATTATTCATCCGCTTCTCAGGTTCCGTGAATAGCCAGGACATGGAGGAAGATCCAAAAAGGCATTTCGGGAATCGATCTGATTCTATCTCTGTTCGTTCCGTTTGAAGAAAGGAAGGATCCCAAAGAATCGATCTCTCTTTTAGTTGCTGAATCTCTGTTTGATCGATCAATGTGTGATATTCTGAATTCTCATTTATAACGGAATCGAAAGAATCTCTGGATTGATCAGAAGAAGATCCTTTCCATTGGCTAGAATCCGTTACTTGAACGAAAATAGACCTTGTGGAATCATATTGAATATTTGACAATACATTCCGTACCTTGCTAAAAAACCGATCCTTGTTTACCAACCACACATTGTCTAACCAAATCCAATTCTCTCTCGAGACGTTCCTCCCAAAAACCGATTCGTGCTGATTCTTCCCCCAACTAACGAAGAGATCTTGGCGGAATTGCCACATATGAAATTGAGCACAATTTTGCAAAGAAATACCCCACTTGTTTCTCGAGAAGAGATGGGAAACATGCTCAATATCATTGGATTGCATAGTTGCCCCAGCTCCTTGTTGTTTGAAGAAACTCTCCCCCTGAATTGGTCTTTTTTCACGAAAAGCAGACATGAGATAACAAATCAAGTCTTTCCCTAAGATTTTGAATAGCTGTCCCGAATTCAAGTTGATTATGTTTCGTTTCTTCCTCGGAGAAAGACGATCAAAAAATTCCCAATCATGGTCCTTGCGGATCGGATCATCCGTATAGGATAAAAAAAGAAACTCCAGATATTTGCTATCTTTCTCTTTGAATGAGATCTCAATTCCAGCTACGGTTTCCTTAGATATCTGACAACTAGAATCCCTATTTTTTCCGATCCGGTTCCTCCACCACCGCGAACCCCGGTTAGATTCAGGCATGATACGCTTTTTCTTTATTGGGATAACCCAAGTACTCTCTTGCGGATCCATGAAACAACTCTCAGAAATCTTTTTCCCTTTTGGAAGATACAGGAGCGAAACAATCAACCTATTTCTATTGGAAGACCAAAAAGATTCTTCCAATGTCTCCTTTCTGGGTCCAATGGAATTCATAGGTATAGGAAGAAGCCCCATCAAATAGAGATTTTTTCTTTCGACCATCTTTCGATTGTTAATACGAGATATAAGGACCACTACTACAAGCAGTACTACACCTTTGATCGTGAAATATCGATTGCTTGTTGCACCCTGTGAATCACGTGAAAGTAGGATACTCCAAATTCGGGGGTCAAAGAGTTTCATAAAACGTTCTTGGTGGAAAAAAATGTGAGTGAAAGATCCCACTGAATCGAATTTGATCCATGAATCTAAGAAATAGTGAGAATTCTTGATCTCTCTCAATATCTCTCTCAATTCGAATATCCAGGATTTGAATTGATGTCGTTTCATTGATTCCTCCTAAAGATTTCATTTCAATTGGAATTTGGTTATTCACGATGTACGATGATCCCTGTTAAGCATCCATGGCTGAATGGTTAAAGCGCCCAACTCATAATTGGCAAATTCGTAGGTTCAATTCCTGCTGGATGCACGCCAATGGGAACATTCAATAAGTCTATTGGAATTGGCTCTGTATCAATGGAATCTCATCATCCATACATAGCGAATTGGTATGGTATATTCATACCATAACATATGAACAGTAAGAACTAGAATTCTTATCGATACTGGAACTCATAGGGAAGAAAATGGATTTATGGATGGAATCAAATATGCAGTATTTACAGAAAAAAGTATTCGGTTATTGGGGAACAATCAATATACTTCTAATGTCGAATCAGGATCAACTAGGACAGAAATAAAGCATTGGGTCGAACTCTTCTTTGGTGTCAAGGTAAGAGCTATGAATAGTCATCGACTCCCGGGAAAGGGTAAAAGGATGGGACCTATTATGGGACATACAATGCATTACAGACGTATGATCATTACGCTTCAACCGGGTTATTCTATTCCACCTCTTATAGAGAAAAGAACTTAAAGCAAAAGACTTAATAACACGGCAATACATTTATACAAAACTTCTACCCCGAGCACACGCAATGGAGCCGTAGACAGTCAAGTGAAATCCAATCCACGAAATAATTTGATCTATGGACAGCATCGTTGTGGTAAAGGTCGTAATGCCAGAGGGATCATTACCGCAGGGCATAGAGGGGGAGGTCATAAGCGTCTATACCGTAAAATCGACTTTCGACGGAATGAAAAAGGGATATCTGGTAGAATCGTAACCATAGAATATGACCCTAATCGAAATGCATACATTTGTCTCATACACTATGGGGATGGTGAGAAGAGATATATTTTACATCCCAGAGGGGCTATAATTGGAGATACCATTGTTTCTGGTACAGAAGTTCCTATATCAATGGGAAATGCCCTACCTTTGAGTGCGGTTTGAACTATTGATTTACGTAATTGGAAGTAACCAATTAGGTTTATGACGAAACCTAGAAATCGATCACTGATCCAATTGGAGTACCTCTACGGGATAGACCTCAACAGAAAACTGTTGAGTAACGGCAGCAAGTGATTGAGTTCAGTAGTTCCTCATAGAAAATTATTGACTCTAGAGATATGGTAATATGGAGAAGACAAAATTGTTTGAAGCGCGCACAGAACCGGAAGCGCCCCTTGTTTCAAAGAGAGGAGGACGGGTTATTCACATTTCATTTGATGGTCAGAGGCGAATTGAAAGCTAAGCAGTGGTAATTAGAAAGACCCCCCGGGGGAAAAGAGAGATGTCTCCTACGTTACCCGTAATATGTGCAAGTATCGACGTAATTTCATAGAGTCATCCGGTCTGAATGCTACATGAAGAACATAAGCCAGATGACGGAACGGGGAGACCTAGGATGTAGAAGATCATAACATAAGTGATTCGGCAGATTTGGATTCCTATATATCCACTCATGTGGTACTTCATCATACGATTCATATAAGATCCATCTGTCTAGATATCATCATATACATCTAGAAAGCCGTATGCTTTGGAAGAAGCTTGTACAGTTTGGGAAGGGGTTTTGATTGATAAAAAAGAAGAATCTACTTCAACCGATATGCCCTTAGGCACGGCCATACATAACATAGAAATCACACTTGGAAAGGGTGGACAATTAGCTAGAGCAGCAGGCGCTGTAGCGAAACTGATTGCAAAAGAGGGTAAATCGGCCACATTAAGATTACCATCTGGGGAGGCCCGTTTGATATCCAAAAACTGCTTAGCAACAGTCGGACAAGTGGGTAATGTTGGGGTGAACCAAAAAAGTTTGGGTAGAGCCGGATCTAAGTGTTGGCTAGGTAAGCGTCCTGTAGTAAGAGGAGTAGTTATGAACCCTGTAGACCATCCCCATGGGGGCGGTGAAGGGAGAGCCCCAATTGGTAGAAAAAAACCCACAACCCCTTGGGGTTATCCTGCGCTTGGAAGAAGAAGTAGGAAAAGGAACAAATATAGTGATAGTTTTATTCTTCGTCGCCGTAAATAGGAACATTGAAAATCGAATTTTTGGAATTGGAAATAATATGAT